TCAAAAAGCGGGATTCTAGCCAATTGAAAGGATCTTTTGATCAATCTAGAGATCGCTTGGATTCCATTAGGAATACGGATTCGGAATATCACACATCTCTCAATCAAAGGGAGATTCAACAGCGAAAAGAAAGATCGATTCCTTGGGATCCTTCCTTTCTTCAAACGGAAGAAACAGAGATAGGATCAGGCCGATTCCCGAAATGCCTTTCTGGATATTCCTCAATGTCTCGGCTATTCACGGAAGGTGAGAAGCAGATGAAGAATCATCTGCTTCCGGAAGAAATCGAAGAACTTCTTGGGAATCCTACAAGATCCATTCGTTCTTTTTTCTCTGACAGATGGTCAGAACTTCATCTGGGTTCAAATCCGACTGAGAGGTCCACTAGAGATCAGAAATTGTTGAAGAAAGAACAAGATGTTTCTTTTGTCCCCTGCAGGCGGTCGGAAAAGAAAGAAATGGTTAATATATTCAAGATAATTACGTATTTACAAAAGACCGTCTCAATTCATCCTATTTCATCAGATCGGGGATGTGATATGGTTCTGAAGGATGAACCAAATATGGACAGTTCCAATAAGATTTCATTCTTGAACAAAAATCCATTTTTTAATTTATTTCATCTATTTCATGACCGGAACAGGGGGGGATACACGTTACACCACGATTTTGAATCCGAAGAGAGATTTCAAGAAATGGCAGATCTATTCACTCTATCAATAACCGAGCCGGATCTGGTGTATCATAAGGGATTTGCCTTTTCTATTGATTCCTACGGATTGGATCAAAAACAATTCTTGAATGAGGTATTCAACTCCAGGGATGAATCGAAAAAGAAATCTTTATTGGTTCTACCTCCTATTTTTTATGAAGAGAATGAATCTTTTTATCGAAGGATCAGAAAAAAATGGCTTCGGATCTCCTGCGGGAATTCTTTGAAAGATACAAAAGAAAAAAGAGTGGTATTTGCTAGCAACAACATAATGGAGGCAGTCAATCAATATAGATTGATCCGAAATCTGATTCAAATTCAATATAGCACTTATGTGTACATAAGAAATGTATTGAATCGATTCTTTTTAAAAAATAGATCCGATCGCAACTTCGAATATGGCATTCAAAGGGATCAAATAGGAAACGATACTCTGAATCATAGAACTATAATGAAATATACGATCAACCAACATTTATCGAATTTGAAAAAGAATCAGAAGAAATGGTTCGATTCTCTTATTTTGATTTCTCGAAGCGAGAGATCCACGAATCGGGATCCTGATGCATATAGATACAAATGTTTCAACGGGAGCAAAAATTTCCAGGAACATTTCGTTTCTGAGCAGAAAAGCCGTTTTCAAGTAGTCTTCGGTCGATTACGTATTAATCAATATTGGATTGATTGGTCTAAGGTTATCAACAAAAAAAAAATGGCTAAGTCATTGTCAAAGCTGATTCTCTTTTTGTCTAACTCACTTCCTTTTTTCTTTGTGAGTTTAAGGAATATGCCCATTCATAGGTCCGAGATCCACATTTTGGAATTGAAAGGTCCGAATGATCAACTCTGCAATCCGTTGTTAAAATCACTAGGTCTTCCAATCGTTCATTTGAAAAAATGGAAAGCGGATGATCATGATACTTCCCAAAAACCTCAATTATTGATCAATGGAGGAACAATATCACCCTTTTTGTTCAATAAGATACCAAAGTGGAAGTGGATGATTGACTCCCATACTAGAAAGAATCGCAGGAAATCCTTTGATAACACGGATTCCTATTTCTCAACGATATCCTGCGATCAAGAAAATTGGCTGAATCCCGTAAAAGCATTTCATAGAAGTTCATTGATATCTTCTTTTTATAAAGCAAATCGACTTCGATTCTTGAATAATCCACACCACTTCTTCTTCTATTGTAACAAAAGATTCCCTTTTTATATGGAAAAGGCCCGTATCAAGAATTATGATTTTACGTATAGACAATTCCTCAATATCTTGTTCATTCGCAACAACAAATTTTCTTTGTGCGTCGGTAAAAAAAAACATGCTTTTTTTGAGAGAGATACTATTTCACCAATCGAGTCACAGGTATCTAACATATTCATACCTAATGATTTTCCACAAAGGGGTAACGAAAGGTATAACTTGTACAAATCTTTCCATTTTCCAATTCGATCCGATCTATTCGTTCGTAGAACTATTTACTCGATCGCAGACATTTCTGGAACACCTCTAACAGAGAAAGAAATAGTCAATTTGGAAAGAACTTATTGTCAACCTCTTTCAGATATGAATCTATCTGATTCAGAAAGGAAGAACTTGCATCAGTATCTCAATTTCAATTCAAACATGGGTTTGATTCACACTCCACGTTCTGATAAATATTTACCGCCCGAAACGAGTCAAAAATTGCGTCTTTGGCGAAATTGGCTAAAGAAAGACGTTGAGAAAGGGCAGATGGATAGAACCTTTCAACGAGATAGTGCTTTTTCAACTCTATCAAAATGGAATCTATTCCAAACATATATGCCATGGTTCTTTACTTCGACAGGGTACAAATATCTAAATTGGATCTTTTTAGATGCTTTTTCAGACCTATTGCCGATGCTAAGTAGCAGTCACAAATTTGTATCCATTTTTCATTATATTATGCACAGATCAGCATGGCGAATTCTTAAGCTAAAATGGCGAGCTCTTAAGCTCAAATTGTGGGGATTGTGGACACCGATAAGTGAGATTTCAAGTGATATTTCGTGGAAGTGTTTCCGTAGGCTTCTTCGGGTCGAAGAAATGATTCATCGAAATAATGAGTCACCATTGATATCGACACATCTGAGCTCGCCAAATATTCGGGAGTTCCTCTATTCAAGCCTTTTACTTCTTCTTCTTGCTGGATGTCTCGTTCAGGTACTTCTTTTCTCTGTTTCCCTAGACTCTAGTGAGTTACAGACAGAGTTCGAGAGGATAAAATCTTTGACGATTCCATCATACACGATTGAGGTGTACAAACTTGTGGATGGGTATCCTAAACCTGAACCGAATTCTTTCTGGTTAAAGAATCTCTTTCTAGTTGCTCGGGAACAATTAGAAGATTTTCTAGCGGAAATACTGGGTTTTGCGCTATTTGGTGGTGGTCCCGCTTATGGGGTCAAATTTCTACAGAAGATATTTTTCAATCTCATCGATCTCATAAGTATCATACCAAATCCCATCAATCGAATCACTTTTTCGAGAAATACGAGATATCTAAGTCATACAAGTAAAGAGATCTATTCATGGATAAGAAAAGGGCAAAGGTTTCAGACTCATGATGAAATAGAATCCTGGATCGAGACCTGTGATTGGTTTTTGGATGAAGAGAGAGTTTACTCGTTTCATTTCTCCACCCTAAGGCCAGAAAAAGGGATTGATCAAATTCTATGGAGTCTGACTCATATTGATCGTTTAGTAAAGAGTGACTATGGTTATCAAATGTTTGAACAAGCGGGAGCAATTTACTTACGATACTTAGTTGACATTCATCAAAAGGATCTAATGAATTATGAGTTCAATACATCCTGTTTAGCAGAAAGACGGATATTCCTTGCTCATTATCAGACAATCACTTATTCACAAACCTCGTGTGGGGCCAATAGTTTTCATTTCCCATCTCATGGAAACCCGAAACCCTTTTCGTTCCGCCTAGCGCTATCCCCCTCTAGGGGTATTTTAGTGATAGGTCCTATAGGAACTGGACGATCCTATTTGGTCAAATCCCTAGCGACAAACTCCTATCTTCCTTTTATTACGGTATTTCTGAACAAGCTGGGTTTGAAAATAGTTATTGATGATCTCGATCCTGAGGACTATATGGAAGCGCTTGATGATGTGGATATTGATGGGATTGATAATGATAGCGATCCTGCTAAGGAATATATGGATGCGCTTAGAGATGCGGATGATATTGATGATCGTGACTATTCGAACTTGGACTCGGACCCGGAGCTGAGGGAGGAGTATACGGTGGATGATGAGATACTTAGGTATATCATCGAGTTGGAAATCAACCTAGCTTCTATCAACTTGCAATTCGAATTGGCAAGAACAATGTCTCCTTGCATAGTATGGATTCCAAACATTCATGATCTGTATGTGGATGAGTCGGAGTCCCTCGGTTTATTATTGAACTATCTCTCCGGGGATTGTGAAAGACGGTCCACTAGAGATATTCTTGTTATTGCTTCGACTCATATTCCCCAAAAAGTGGATCCCGCTCTAATAGCTCCGAATAAATTAAATACATGCATTAAGATACGAAGGCTTCTTATTCCACAACAACGAAAGCACGTTTTCACCCTTTCGTATACTAGGGGATTTCACTTGGAAAATAAAATGTTCCATACTAATGGATTCGGGTCCATAGCCATGGGTTACAATGCACGAGATCTTGTAGCAATTACCAATGAGGCCCTATCGATTAGTATTACACAGAAGAAATCAATTATAGACACTAATACAATTCGATTCGCTCTTCATAGACAAACTTGGGAGTTGCGAGCGCATGTAAGACCGGTTCCGGATCATGGGATCCTTTTCTATCAGATAGGAAGGGCTGTTGCACAAAATGTACTTATAAATAATTGCTGCCTTATAGATCCTATATCTATCTATATGAAGAAGCAATCATGTTACGAAGGGGATCCTTATTTGTACAAATGGTTCTTCGAACTTGGAACGAGCATGAAGAAATTAACGATACTTCTTTATCTTTTGAGTTGTTCTGCCGGATCGGTCGCTCAAGATCTTTGGTCTCTACCCGGACCCGATGAAAAAAATTGGATCACTTCTTATAGACTCGTTGAGACGGATTCTGGTCTAGTTGATGGCCTATTAGAAGTAGTAGAAGGCGCTCTGGTGGGATCCTCGCTTCTTCGGCCCGAACCGAGGAATCCCTTAGAGATGATGGAAAATGGATCTCGTTCTATCTTTGATCGTAGATTTCTCTACGAATCGGAGTTTAAAGAATGG